AATATTTAAATCCGATAAAACAAGGTGATATCCAAAAGGAATTACTAAAAAACTTAGTAGAATTGATGTGACTGCTATGGATGGTCCAATACTGAATAGACGAATATCTCCTCTTGAGGGAAGAAGGTTCTCTTTGAAAAGTAATTTTGTACCATCTGCTAAAGCCTGCAAAATTCCCAAAGGCCCGGCGTATTCAGGTCCAATACGCTGTTGTATCCCTGCGGATATTTCTCTTTCTAGCCAAACGATTACTAGTACACCTATTGTGATTCCTAATACAGGAGTAAAAATAGGGATAAGCATCCATATGATCCCATATACCTCTTTTAAGGATTCCAATCTAAAAAAAGAATTGATAGCTTGTATTTCTGTTGTATCTATTATCATTTTAACGATCAACTTCTCCCATAATGATGTCTATGCTACCTAGTATCGTCATAATATCAGCCAATTTCATTCTTTTAACTAACTGAGGAAGGATTTGCAAATTGATAAAACCTGGTGGTCGGATTTTCCATCTCCAAGGAAAAACACCCTTATCTCCTATCAGAAAAATTCCTAATTCTCCTTTTGGAGCTTCTACTCTTACATAAAGTTCTTGTTTTGACAATTCAAAAGTGGGAGAAGGCTTTTTACTGATAAAGCGATAGTCAAAATCATTCCATTCGGGATCCTGTACTTTATCAAAGCGCCGGATTTCTAAATTCTCATAGGGACCCCCCGGAATTCCTTCTAAAGCCTGTTGAATAATTTTTATTGATTCTATCATTTCACTAATTCGTACTAAATAACGAGCTAACGAATCCCCCTCTTTTTGCCATTGAACTCTCCAATCAAATTCATCGTAAGACTCATAATGATCAACCTTACGAAGATCCCATGGTATTCCAGAAGCTCGTAGCATTGGTCCTGATAAACCCCAATTTATTGCCTCCTCTCCGCCAATAATGCCTATTCCCTCAACTCGCTCTAAAAAAATTGGATTCCGTGTAATAAGTCTTTGATATTCAGTAACTCTTGTTAAAAAATAGTCACAAAAATCCAAACATTTATCTATCCAGCCATAAGGTAAATCAGCAGCAACCCCCCCGATACGAAAATAATTATGCATCATTCGCATACCGGTGGCAGCTTCGAATAGGTCATATATCAATTCTCTTTCTCGAAAAATATAGAAGAAGGGCGTCTGTGCACCAATATCTGCCATAAAAGGGCCAAGCCATAATAAATGCGAAGCTATACGACTTAACTCTAACATAATAACTCTGACATAGCTGGCCCTTTTAGGCACTTGAATATTGCCTAACTGCTCTGGACCATTTACAGTTATTGCTTCTGTGAACATAGTAGCTAAATAATCCCAACGTGTTACATAAGGTAAATATTGTATAATTGTTCGGTTTTCCGCAATTTTTTCCATCCCTCTATGTAAATAACCCAATATCGGTTCACAGTCAATAACATCTTCACCATCTAGAGTAACAATGAGTCGAAGAACACCGTGCATTGATGGGTGCTGAGGACCCATATTTACTATCATAAGGTCATTTCGTATAGCTGGTGCAGTCATAGGTTTTTTTTTGATTCATTTTTCCATGAATTGCTGAAAGCGAAAAGAAGTTCATCAAAATTTAAGCGAAAATGCAAAACAACTCTTCAAATTAATGATTTTTTGTTTCTCGAATATCCAACCGGCCAATTAATTCTTTATAACGTACTTTATTTTTTTTTGACAAATAGGCCAGCAGCCGTTGACGTTTTCCTAGAACTTTACGCAGACCTCTCTGAGATAAATAGTCTTTTTTGTGCAATTCCAAATGTGAAGTAAGTCTCCGTATCCTATTTGTGAAACTCACTACTTGAAATTCAACGGATCCCTTGTTGTCTTTGTTTTCCTCTGTCAAAAAAATTACACTCAATTTTTTTTTTATCATAAAAAGTTCCTCTTATCCTTTTATTTAATTTACATATATATCTTATATTTTATCGATCAGTAATAATAATATCAGTCATTTTAATGTAGTAATTAGTATACACAAAAATTATAATTTTTTTCTGGACTCCTGATTTTAGTAATCAAATTTTTAATTTTCTTTGGTCAGGGATAAGAGGGGATGGTACTTTTTTACACTCACAACGTCGAAAAATTTAGACCTAAAATTAGGAAGATTCCGTTGATTCGTTTATAGATTTTATCCAAACAAATTGATACGTCATTGATTTAGTATTAACTAAAAAATTGATCTATATCTATTTTAAACTAATATGTAAGCTAGGGCATATGTGCATCTGTTTGCTTTTGTATAGATATGGTACAGAATAGATATGAAAAATGTACCATCAACCTATTTTTTTTGATTGTGGATATATTCTTAATATACTAAAAAGGTTTCCATTATTGGTAGCAAACCAATATCGATTCATACAAGCCAAGTCTTCTAATCGATAATTGGGCCAAAGAAAAAACTTTAATTGAATTAATTCGTTTTTATCTATATCAAAATGTTTACTTTGATCCAAAAAAAGATTCCCACTTTTTATGTTTTTTGTGTTACAAAATACTCGATTTCTATCCACACCCTTTCTATTTTTTCTATTTTTTGAATTGAAAAAAATGAGAATTCTCAATTCTCTACGACGTCTAGACGATAAAATATTTTCAGGAAGAATAAAATCATAAGATTTGTTGTCTATATTTTTAGTTATTTTTTGATATCTTGTAATAGATTCATCCAATTTATTCTTATTGAAATATCTTTTTTGTCGATTTCTTTGAGGAGTTTGGTACTTACTCTTATGAACCAACGAAATAATTATCGTTTGATGCATAATAAAGTATCCGTCGTTTTTTACAGACAAACGAATCGGTTCGATAAGAAATATCCCCTTTTTATTCAATTCTATAGGAGTAAATTTATTTCGAATTACCATTATATCCATATTTATTTCTTTCCTTTGAATAGACGATATAGTAGTATCTCTTGGATTTCTCAGTCCAAGCAAATAACAATATATTTTGATATTATTGATCATTCTTTCAGTGAACTTCGGAATTAAACCATCGTCTATTATCCATTGAAAAAGCAAATAGTGTTTGCGTAAGAAAATTATTTCTGGTCTCATCTTATTCCGCATCTTGGATTGTTTTTTCGTTTTACCTTGGTTTTGTGCATAGGATCTAAGACCTTTTCGGCTTGAGGGTTCTTTTTTTTCTTGATTTTGATTCATTATTTCAAAATATATTTTTTCATTCGATGGTCTAAAAAAATGGAATTTTTTATTTTCATTTCTTTTTTTATTTTTATTCAAATTTAAAAGAAGTAATTTGCTTGGTATAATCCACGGTTTGGTTTTGTATACATTATAAAGTGGCACAAATTCTGGAAAGAAGGGAAGTTTCATATTCGTTGATATTGATATGGGGTTTAGTATTTCTTCATTCATTTCCATCCAATCAAAAAAAAGTTTCTTGTCATTGATCGTATTTCTTTCTGAATCTTCAGGAATCGTCAGAAAAAAAAGAGCGTTTTTAGCTATTTTCTCCATTTTGGGGTAATTCTTCCTTCCAATCTTAGTATTTCTATTACTGTTATAATCCATTTTTGTCCAGGGCTCCATATCTATTTTTTGTCTTAGATAAAAAATTATAATTTTCCAATCAAAATATTTTCTATCTGGATTTGTTTGCATATACATAAGATTGCCCCTTTCTAGATAATTATTGGTAGGAATTTCCTCCAGGCTTTCAAAGAATTTTTGTTTATAATTGTTGTAATTAAAAGTAATCTTTTGGTTGTTATTTAATTCTGATTCTGATGGTGATCCATAAATAATATATGAGGCCTTACTCATTTTAGAATTAATAGATTTATATGATAAAAGATCGTATCTATAGTATTTTGAAAAATTATATTTTTGGTTTGGTAATGGATAGACTTTAAAATCTTTTTCTTTTTTGTCAGAGAATACTAGTTCTTTTTCATATGAATTCCATTTTTTTAAATCTTTATTTTTGGTTATACCGCTTTCATTAATTTTAGTTCTCCATTTTTGTGGTATTAATCCAGACCATTTAATCTGAGATAAATTGTATTGATGATGACCTCTTAACCAGTTTTTCCATTGACTCGTTTCACAACTTGAAAATTTCTTATGTCTTAATTCGGAATGAAATATTCTTTGTGTTACAAAAGAATTATTTATTGGAGTTTTACGAAAAAAAGATGTTCCATGAGAGTCAAGAATACATCTTAACTTATACAAGTGAATAACTCGGGTTTGTGATAATTTGTAAAATACATATGCTTGCGATAAGCAAGATAAGTCAAAAAAAAGATGTGAATTTCTATTACTAACTTTAATATTGTAAAGCGCCCTTTTTAGAGTTGAAATATATTGAATTTCTTTTTTGTTTTTTTTATTTTTTATTTCTTGGTTAGTTTTAGTATTGTAAATGGATTTATAAAAATAAAAAATTCTTGATGCGAGAACAAGTTGTGTAGGAATTCTGGCAATATTAATGATACATAGAAGGGTATCTATATACATTCTTTTAATTAAAATCTTTTGAAATTTTTGTAATTGGCAGATTAATCGAGTGCTTCTTCTTTTTATTTTAAAATTTTTCAAAAGATTTTTTGTCAGTTTTACTTTTACATTATAACTTGTTTTGTTAGGATTTATTTTTTTCTTGGCGTTACTGTTTTTTTCTTTCGTAAGACTCTTTGTTTTATTTCTGATTGTCCTTGTTCTATCAGTTATATTTTTGATTGTTTTTTCTCGAAGTGAATAATTTGTATTATCAGTAGATTTCATTTTACTAAACGAGTCGTGAATTGTCTGATTGCTGATTATATAATTTTGTTCTTGGTTAGTTTTACTGGATTCATGCAGTTTTCTCAATCTAAAAAATAGAATTGGATTTACTTTTGAGAGTCCTTTTTTTATTCTTTTTAGAAAAAAAAATAAAACGTTTTTGATAACCCCCTGTTTTGTTTCTT